TATATATTTTTTTATCATCTAGATTCATAATAAGTATAAGTTATAAGTTTCTTTTTTTTTTTTAATAAAATCAAAATACAAAATCGCATAAAATATCTTATCAAATCCGTTTTTATTTCTCTTGAAATTTCTTCAATGTTTATTATTGTTTATTATTTGCGTCTTTTGTTAGGAGGCCTGCAGCCATTATGGGGCAGAGGGGTTACATCCCGGACGAAATTTACTAGTATACCACTTCGATAAATAGCTTCTAATGCCTTCCGTCTTCCGTGACCTGGGCCCTTTATCAGGACGTTCGCTCGTCGCATACCTTGAGCCTTTGCTACCCGACTAGCATCTTCTGCTATGATTCGAGCGGCCACAACTGTCCCCTTTCTTGGGCCCTTGAATCGACAAGTGCCCGCACAGGACCAATAGATCACCCCACCCTTTTCATCTGTAACGCTTATAATAGTATTGTTAAAACTTGCTTGGACATGAAAAAATCCCTTTGATATTTTACGTGCACTTTTACGAATACGCCGACGAAACCTGCGCAACAAAATTCTTCTTATACTACTTCTTTCTGTTATAAGTTTTACCTTTTTTGGCATATTTTTTTATCTCAAATAAAAGCACGAGACCTATGGATATATCCATTTCGTGTCAAAATAGATCTTTTTTTATTTGTATTTATCTTTCAGATCCTTTATTAGATAGTACTTTTCTTTGTTTAGAAAAATTATCCTTGTCTTTGTTTATGTCTCGGGTTAGGGCAAACTACTCTAATTCGTCCTTTTCTACGTACTATTCGACATCTTCCACAAATTCTACGAGCGCAGGGCCTTTTTTTCATATTTTGCGTTCCTTAATTTTGAATATACAGACTTTTTTTTGAAGAAAAATCGTTTTTTTTTTCAATCTTGATTGAGTTGTATCCCTATATAAAAAGAAAACGATTTGGAAGTATCTACTAAATTTAATGTAGCAGCAATGTTATTGAAACCCCTGACTTGTTCTTTTTTTTACAAAACAAAATCCAAATGGATATAATTTGGATATCAAAAGGATTACCATATGTAACACAAGATTTCTCCGCCGATTCTTTTTATTCGAGCCTCCCGATCTGTCATTATACCCTGCGAAGTAGAAAGAATTACAATTCCCATCCCGCCTAAAATTCTAGGAATTTGTTGATAGTTAGAATAGATTCGTTGACCAGGTCGACTAATCTGTTTTAAGTTTAGACTAGCTCTATATTGTGTTTTTTTCGTTTTTCTATGTCGTCTATGTCGTAAGGTTAAAACCAAGAATTTTTTGTTACCTTCCTGATGTTTCCTCACATTTTCAATAAAACCTTCTTGTAAAAGGATTTTCAAAAGGTTTCTAGTGATATTAGTAGATACTATTCGAATGATTTCTTTTCCGCTCATGTCAGCATTTCGTATAGAGGTTAGTATGTCAGCAATTGTGTCTTTACTCATGATAGACAACAATTTTTGTTGTTTTTAAGATTTGATATAATCAAGATAGGCCCTTCCTTTATTTTTTTAATTCATGATTCACTATATTTTTTTTAAGGTATATACGTGAAACATAATCTACTAATTAATTTGATTAATCGGTTGAATTCAAATACTATAAAAAAAATACTAGAATTCTAGAATATTTTCTATCTCATCTTAGAATGCTTTTCTAAGGCTTTATCTTATAATATTTCAGGTGCTAATGAAACTATTTTTGTGAAATTGACCTCCCTCAATTCCTCGCCAATCGGGCCAAAAACTCTACTTCCTTTTGGATTTCTTTTTTGATCAATGACAACTGCAGCATTCTCATCATATCGTATAATCGTGCCGCAGGAGCGTTTGAGTTGTTTACGAGTACGTACAATTACAGCTCTGATCACTTCGGATTTTTCTAGAGAGGAAGTTTTTGCTGCTTCCTTGATCACAGCAATAATAACGTTGCCGATATGACCGTATCCGCGATTACCAGCCCCTATGATTCGAATACACATTAATTTTCGGGCTCCGCAGTTATCTGCTACATTCAAATAGGTCTGAGATTGGATCATATCATTTTTAGAATCTGTTATTTTAATGCAAAAGGAAAAAAAAAATATTGTTTGTCCAAAAAGAAAAAAAGAAACTTACAATTTTTTTTTTTTCATTACAAAGTCTCTTTTTTCTTTGGTTTGATATTCCCATTTTGAAATAATCAATTGAGTTCGCATAGGCATTTTGGCTGCTGCTATTGAGATAGCTTTTCTGGCTATTTTTTCTGCTACTCCGTCCATTTCATAAAGTATTTTACCTGGTTTAACGACAGCTATCCAATATTTGGGATCTCCTTTCCCCGACCCCATACGTGTTTCTTTGGTTCTTATCGTAACTGGTTTGTCGGGAAATATACGTACCCATATTTTTCCCCCGCGGCGTATATTTCGTGTCATTGCCCGACGTCCGGCTTCTATTTGTCTAGACGTAATCCAAGCGGGTTCAAGTGACTGAAGAGCATATCTACCGAAACAAATACGATTACCTCGAGAAGACATTCCTTTCATTCTCCCTCTATGTTGTTTACAGAATCGGGTTCTTTTGGGGTTATAGTTGATGATTGGTTCACAATTCCATCTCTATTACAGAACTGGACATGAGAGTTTCTTCTCATCCAGCTCCTTGCGAATGAAATAATTAGAAAAATATACATATAGTTGATAAGTAATAGACTGAATCATTAGATTCTTTGAGATTTCATCTAATCTATTTATTCAAAATTTATATCTATTTTTTTATATAGAACTATGTATTTTATGTCAATTCTAGATTGATAGATAATTTGAAATTCGAATTTGGAAATAATTATTTTATATAATTTTGATATATTTATATAATAGACTTTATTTGTTATAATCTGCTAATGAATCTATATTTATATTTATTATGATATCGGATCACTAAAAATTTATATCAATCCAATAACATAAAAAACCTTCGCGGGCGAATATTTACTCTTTTAATATTTACTTTATTTGTAGGGTTATCCCCGAACCTCTCAAAATAAAAAAGAAATGGATTGTTTCTTGAAAAGAAATGGATTGTTTCTTGGTTCGTTTCGCCATCCTGCCTATTAAAATCAAAAATTATTAAGATTTTTTTTTCAATAGAATCTTATGTCTTTACAGGTTCCGTCGTTCCCATCGCTTCTCGGTTAATGGTTAGGTCTTAATTCTACAATGAAGCCTCCAATGCGATTTTTTTTCTTGAGCCAATGTTATTAATTAGTCTTTATTGGCTCGAGGCTCTTAATTTTTTGTTTTATGAGTAGGATTTTAACTAGCAATAAATAGCTATTGGTGCTTTATTACATTCGCTTTTACGAGATGACTTGTAGACCTTACATATTGGAATCCTATATCATTAATTCATTTTTTTTTCTTTCTCTCACCCTATCATTTATCTGTATGATTTTTTTTTGCTTTACAATTCATAATCAAAATCAAATGAATTTTTCTTTTATTTATGTAATGTAAAAAAGATTTCAATTCCTACAATGTAAGGGCCAATATATCATATCTTGACTTCTTTTTTGAATCCAGATAATGTGAAGCAATGAGTTGGTTATGAATTCTACTATAATTTCTTCATTCATAGTATGGATCAGTCCATTTTTTTTAGATTGACCTTTAAAAACCAACGGGTCACACACTAAGCATAGCAAGTACATTAAATAATCAATCGAATTTTTTATTTTATTTAACCTTGTAGAACTTCTAGAATAAAAAATCGAATTTTTCTTCTTTTCTTTTGATTGGCCAGAAAAAGAATGAAAGAATTTCTCATTTTTTGTTCTGTCAAAGGGTATAATGTAAAGATTAAGTCAATTAAGAATTGACTATTTATTGACTATTCGTCGTCTACAAATATCCAAATTTTTATGCCTAAAATATCCAAATTTTTATGCCTAATACCCCATAAATAGTTTGAACCGTATAGGAGCAATAATTAATTTTAGCTCGAACGGTTTGTAAAGGAACTCTACCTGCTCTCATCCATGCGACGCGTGCCTTGTCTTTTCCCCCCAGGCGCCCCGAAATTTGTACTTTAATTCCTTTTGTATGGGCCTTCTTGGCTAATTCAATAGCCTTTTTCATTGCTTTGGGAAATGCAACTCGATTCTTTAATTGTTCGGCTATAAATTCTGCAAGAATAATAGGATCCTTGTAAGGCTTTCGAATTCTTCTAATTTTAATGTTCAGTTTTCGATAACTTAAACTTATAGGATTCATTTCTTTTTGTACAATCATCCATAATTCTTCGATTCCATTGGTCTCCAATTCTTTGATTACATTCTTCTGTAATTCTGCTATTTTTTTAGATTTCCTTTTCCCTAATTTTAGGAATCCCATAACTATTATAACCTGAAGAAGATCAATTCCTTTTTGAATCTCTATACGTGAAATCCCTGCAATACCAGAAGGAAATTTTATATTTTTTTGTACATAATTTTGGATAGAGTTTCTTATTCTTTTATCTTCTTGTAGACCCTGAGAATAATTTTTTGGTTGTTCAAACCAAAGAGAATGATGATTTTGAGTTGTACCAACTCGGAAACCGAGTGGATTTATTTTTTGTGCCATAATCCCCCATTACTATAATATATATCATGAAATGTCATATTTGTGGACTTTTTTTGACTTATTCGAAGTTTTAAGCATATCTTCTTATATTCTTCTTATAAGCATAGATATTTCAATACAATATTTATATGACAAGTTAGTCTTTTTAGCGTATAACTTCTTCTTCCTCTTCTTAAGAAATAGCATCCATATTCTCTTTTTTTATTCTTTTTCTTCTACTATTCATTTTTCATTTGAATTTCAAAAATGAATCTCTAAAAAAAGTAAAAAAAGGATTCCTTTTCCAATTCCTATTAAAAGGAAATAGCTAATCACATCAACGACGAGATTTTTTATCTTTTTTTGCGAGATTTTTTATCTTTTTTTGGATGCCCCCTGAAATAAAGAGTAGGTGCAAATTCTCCCAATTTATGACCCACCATATAATCTGTTATATAAATAGGTATTTTTTCTTTTCCATTATGGATAGCGATAGTATGGCCAATCATTGTAGGTATGATGGTGGATGCCCGGGACCACGTTACTATTATTTTTTTTTCTGCCTTTGTGTTAAGTTTCTTTATTTTTTTTAATAAATGATTTGCTACAAAAGGATTTTTTTTTAGCGAACGTATCACAGTGAATTTCTCCTATTTTTTTTTTTTTTTTAGAAGAAAAAAATTCGATTTTCTCTCCTATTTACTACGGCGACGAAGAATCAAATTCTCACTATATTTCTTCCTTTTTCTACTTCTTCTTCCAAGTGCCGGATAACCCCAAGGGGTTGCGGGTTTTTTTCTACCAATTGGGGTCCTCCCCTCACCACCCCCATGGGGATGGTCTACAGGGTTCATAACTACTCCTCTTACTACGGGACGTTTACCTAGCCAACATTTCGATCCGGCTCTACCCAAACTTTTGAGTTTCACCCCGGTATTCCCTACTTGTCCGACTGTTGCTGAGCAGTTTTTGGATATTAAACGAACCTCCCCAGAAGGTAGTTTTAATGTGGCCGATTTCCCCTCTTTTGCAATAAGTTTCGCTACAGCACCCGCAGCTCTAGCTAATTGTCCACCCTTTCCAAGTGTGATTTCTATGTTATGTATGGCCGTGCCTAAGGGCACATGGGTTGAAGTAGATTCTTCTTTTTGATCAATCAAAACCTCTTCCCAAACTGTACAAGCTTCTTCCAAAGCATACGGCTTTCTGGGTGTAGATGATGATATCTATACAGGTGGATCTTCTATATCGTAAAATCTCGTCAAATGAAGTAAAGTACTCCATGAGTGGATATATAGGAATCAAAATCTGCCGAATCACTCATGTTATGCTCTTCTACATCCTAGGTCCTCCCGTTCCTTCATCTGGCTTATGTTCTTCATGTAGCATTCAGACTGAATGACTCTATGAAATTACGTCGATACTTCCACATATGTCGATACTTCCACATATTGGGGGTAACGTAGGAGACATCTCTATTTTTCCCCCGGGGAATCCTTCGAATTCCCACTGCTTAGCTTTCAATTCGCCTCTGACCATCAAATGAAATGTGAATACCCCGTCCTCCTTTCTTTGAAACAAGGGAGGGGCGCTTCTGGTTCTGTCGGTGCTTGAAACAATTTTGTTTTCTCCATATTACTAGATCTCTAGAGTCAATAATTTGATATTTGATATGAGGAACTACTGAACTCAATCACTTGCTGCCGTTACTCTTCAGTTTTCTGTTGAGGTCTATCCTGTAGAGGTACTCAATTTGGATCAGTGATCGATTTCTAGGTTTCGTCGTAAACCTAATTGGTTACTTCCAATTACGTAAATCCATAGTTCAAACCGCACTCAAAGGTAGGGCATTTCCCATTTTTATAGGAACTCCTGTACCAGAAATAATACTATCTCCAATTCGAGTCCCTCTGGGATGTAAAATATATCTCTTCTCACCATCCCTATAGTGTATGAGACAAATGGATGCATTTCGATTAGGGTCGTATTCTATGGTTAGGATTCTACCATATATGTCTTTTTCATTCCGTCGAAAATCGATTTGACGGTATAGACGCTTATGACCTCCCCCTCTATGCCTTGCGGTAATGATTCCTCTGGCATTACGGCCTTTACCACAACGATGCTGTCCATAGGTCAAATTCTTTCGTGTATTTCGCGTATTGGATTTCACTTGACCCTCTACGGCTCCATTGCGTGCGCTCGGGTTAGAAGTTTTGTAGAAATGGATCATTATGCTATTAAGTATTTTGATTTAAGTTCTTTTCTTTCGAATTTCTAAGAGATCTCTAAGAGGTAGAATAGAATAACCCGGTTGAAGCGTAATGATCATACGCCTGGAATGCATTGTATGTCCCATAATAGGTCTCATTCTTCTACCCTTTCCCGGGAGTCGATGGCTATGAATAGCCATTACCTTGACACCAAAGAAGAGTTCGACCCAATGCTTTATTTCTGTCTTAGTGGATCCTGATTCGACATTCAAAGTATATTTATTTTTCTCCAATAACCTAAGACTTTTGTCTGTAACTACTGCATATTGGATTCCATCCATAAATCGATTTTCTTCCCTATGAGTTCGAGTCTCAATAAGAATGCTAGTTCTTACTGTTCATATGTTCTAATAGGGTTATACTACACCAATTCGTTATGTATGGATGATGAGATTCCATTGATACAGAGCCAATTCCAATAGACTTATTGGAGGGTCCCATTGGTGTGCATCCAGTAGGAATTGAACCTACGAATTCGCCAATTATGAGTTGGGTGCTTTAACCATTCAGCCATGGATGCTTAGCGGGGATCCTCATATATCGTAGATAAACAAAGTCGAAATTTCAATGCAATCTTTAGTTCAGTTTGAATCAATCAAATTTGGAGGAGCTAGCATACTATAATAA